GAGACGATATGATTATAAATTCAATGGCATATCCTCTAAAGGTCGTGGGAATAGCAGAGGTTGGAATAGAATCCCTGGTGAGACTTAACTCAGGCTTCAGCCTTCGGAGTGCTCTAGCCTTCTCTTTTGCCGAGGCTTATTGGTTGTTCTTTGTTCCATTTTCTACGGTCCGTAAGGAATCATAATCTCATCTAAGGCGTCCCCAACTCTTAGTTTCGAACTGGCTTTCCCACCTTCTCTGATTAAGGAGGACTAGGAATAGAAGAGACTGGAATAAGACGTTCTTCACCTGGTTTAGGAAGAGCTGACCTCCGGAAGCTCTAAGTCCTGACTTTCGTCCAGAAGCTCTAAATCAGCTCCTAATGCAACTGCCTTATAAGTCAGCGCTCGTTCGACTTCGCCTAACTCGGAATCCGCCTTTCCTAAGTCAAGAGATCGAAGAGGCTTTCATGCAGCTCTTTATTCTTTATGAGTTCCTGGCCTACCAACTAGCCACCAGCCTGGCGTGTATTTAATATACAAATTAAACAACTGACTTCAATACCCAGGTTGGAAGATCATAGGCTGGCATTTGAGCTCCGCACCCTCTTGGATTAGGGCCTCTAACTTCACCCTAGACGACTGAACTCCAGGACTTCATTCTACTGCTGTAGGCTCTCGTAAGTCAATATCAACCTAATAAAAGTCTGAATCTCTGGCTCATACAAAGCAGGCAAAGCTGGAAAACCTCCACTGGAAGTAAGATGACCGCCTTCCCTGGCCTACAAGAATAGACGAAGCTAGCTGGTCACCAGCTTTCGGTAACTCTCTCCCCGGGTATACACAGACCACGACTAGAGCTAGCATCCTTGCACACTACTTAAGAAATCTCTCTCAGGGAATCCCTTTCAAAGAGCTATAAGACGAATCCTTTGATTCTTCTTTCCGCTTGAATTCAAAGTGACTAGAGGTGCTTAACAGAGCTGTTATAGCCTTTAGCAAAGAACTTTCTCTTTGTTTTGCTTAAGGCTTACTTTGTAACAAGGTCAGATTGTAACTGTAACCCAAGCTTGAGTCGACCCTAATGAAGCTTTCTTATATGGAGAATTCGATCGAGAAAGTGACATGGAGCAGCCACAAGGACAAGGCAAAGCTCACCCTGATTACGATTATGTGTAAGAATTGATAAAAGCTATGTATGGCAAGTCATCAAAAAGATGGAATGCTCGCAAGCCTATCTCGACTCCAAGGGAGGTTAAGGCTAAGCTATGCTCAGCAGAGGATCAAACTATACCTAATTTCTGATCTAGCTTTTTCGAAAAACCTAGAGCAAAGGGACTTGGTTACTAAGACAAATCATCCTTGTCTGCCTTATTGATGTCCTTAAATCGGGTTCTTTCGCTCAATCGATAGTTATTGCTTAATTGAAGCTTGCCTTCTCATTGCATTGTAGAGCAGCCTCCATATGTTCACTAAAGATGAAGAGGCTGGTAGGCTTGCCACCAAAGACAGATCTCTATACTATATATAAAAGAAGGCTAGTCGATGAATTACCTGTCGTCTCCGATAGGTCAACTGTTATAGGATATGCCATCTATAAGTTGACAGAGCTTCGGGTAGATCTGAGTTCATTTCTTGCAGACTTTCCTTCGTCTACCTTCCCCAGACCTCTCACATTCCACGATTAGATGTTTAGATTCATTGGAAACAACGGCCCTCTGGACCTATTAACCTCACTAACCCCCCTTTAGAGTCAGTTGGATCAGAACCAGCAACAGATCCTACTATTAGTTTATGGTCTCTGCCTTTCTTTACTATGTTCCTATCTATGGATCTCGTGTACAAAAAGAATCAAAATAAATAGGCTGGTTGTTGGACGGAAGCTCCCGAACCCCGTCGCTCGTCTTATGGAGACGTGTGTGTGCCAGGGGAATGGAGGGGAGATAAGCTCTTTTGAGCTACAGTTTATGCGATTGCGGATCTACTGTTGTAAGCTCCTGGATTTCGCCTGGACTTCAAGACCTAGCGAAGATACTTTATTGAATGACTTGATCGATCATACTTTACTAGATAAACCATACTCATTTCATACGCTATTTTCTACATACCCAGCGAACTACCTTGCTTGCATTCTGATCGCGACTTTCAATTAAAAAAGAAAGAACCATGACGTAAATCAGGACATAAAGAATAGCTCTTCTATCTCTTTTCAAAGAGTAAATAGCGTAAGATCTATCTCTTCTCTAACAGCTATTCTTTGAAAGAGCCACGCACAAGAGACTTGCTCCCATGTAGCGAAGAAAGCTTTCAGTCCTTATTCCCTTCAAGTGGGGAAACCTCTAAAAGATCTTTTTTAAACCAAGAAAAGAAAGGCAAACAACATTTCTTAATAAACGCTGGAGCCCTTCCTGAGCTATGCCTCGAAGGGCGAAACCTAAGACGCGAATCAATGTTACACCCTCAGACGCGACATCTAGCTAGCGACTTATAAGCCTTAGCCTAGTGCTCATCCTACTCCTACTGCTAATGCTATTGCTGCTACTGCTTCCTTTTCATTGTCTTAATGGCACACATCTTCTAGTCGGCAGGTAAATAAACCTCTCTTTAGGCATTAATACACGAGTTTCAGCGGTTGGCATCTTGATAGACAAAGGGGCCTAGCTAGATTCTCAAGCAAGAGCAAAGAGGGGATAAAAGCCTATTCGATAGCATGAATCCCATTAAGCTTCCCTTCCTGGGGAAAGTAGCCCAGCCGATTACTATGTATTACTTTTCTATATTATCTGATAGGGATGTCACTTCAGCTAATAAATAGCAAGTTCTGATTAACGTGCACCAGCCCCTCCTTATGCGTCCCCTTCTTATACTATTCTTCCTCTTTCGAGTATGATAAATTCCTCCCCCTCGTAGATTTAATGTTCTGTACGAAGAAGGCATTCTTGCTAAACCTATTCATTTCGGGATAAAACCATGGGCAAAGCTAAGTTCTTTCTTCCAAAACTTGACTGATGATCAAATAGTCTGGAGAGCACCATGGATGGCACAAGTACCAGTCCTGTACCGTTGCGGGGATTACCCCCTGGTCATATTATTATTAGGGCTATGGGGCGGCATCAGTTATGCACCAGCAATGCTTCGGCGGCTGCTGGGGTCATTAGAGTTCATCATCCCCATGACGCATGGTCTAAGAAAGTGGGAATTCACTTTCGGGGACCCAAAGACGGCTGATATAGTCAGAATGGTAATCGACTTTTGGAAGGAAACTCAGCGGATCAAGACAAGTCGATACACAAAGCAGACAACTCCAGCCTCTATGGCAAGCCACTCGTGGTAAAGGTTTTCTAGCCCCGATGGTGTTCAGACCAGAGTTATCAGCGCCTATGAAATTGGAAGCCCAATCTTATGTGGTCGAAACCAAAGCCGGGAATGAAGTGTCACACTCAGGATGGTCGACCAAGACTGCCTCCTTAGCAGCCGTCAATTACAGGCTTCGGTACTAAGCTCACTGCTCCGGGTAAAGAAAGGAAAGCCGTCCCTCTTCCATTCGGAGCACGCATCGTAATCGTACCGCTATAAAACGGGGGAAAAACAATCCTCTACGTATTGCCCATTCGCCGTCCTTGGTGAGTCCGGTTTTCTGTGCTACCTACCGCTACGCGCCTCTATCATTCCTTAAACAATCACTCTTATACCTCTTACAGAGAGTGAAGTGACCAATAGGTATTGGGCACGAACGCTTTAAGATAGGTTGCTTTCCGTTAACAAGACAACAAGCCTGCCTGGCCTTCAATAGAATTGGGAGCAGATGTGGCATTTATTTCTTCTATGTACAAAAACAAAGGCAGGTTCACTTGAATAGGAAGTGGAATCACTGACTTGATACATTACACCTGTCGGATTGGATGAATCTGGAACTCCTGCTGGAGAGGGGAAGGAAGAGCGATATCGAAAAATCCGCTGTTATAGAGACATCTTTCGCTTCAATGCGACCTTCATTCACTAGATGTAAAGAAACTCTTAAGTTAAGGGGGGGCAACCCTACCTGTCGATGGAAAGAGGAAAGGAGCCATACCTGTCCAAAACTTGCTAGCCGACACCAGCTACCGCAAAGGGTTCAGTTGGTGGGTTGAAATCTCGTCACTTCTTTTGAAAGTCAAAAACGGAGTTTGGTTGCTCGTTCTAGTGCTGAAGCAGAAGGGCGGACGCGAAGGCCCCAGGCCGGGATTTTCCCCTAAAGAGTCACACACTCGGAGAGGGGGTTTCCTTCCATTCATAAGCCCGAGTATCACGATCCCCAAAAAGTAGCCCGAAGTGACTGACCAATACATGTCGTGGAAGTCTTCAACAGCTCTGAATGAGTTGCATCATTCAATAGTCCTAACTTGCCTTCAGAGCTTTATTCATTCGATACTTCTTCTTCAAGATACCTTTTTTTCTCCGGTAAAAGGTAAAAAGGGGAGGCAGCTGATAAGATTTACACTGGAAATTAAGAAGCTAGTTTACTTCTATTCTCATATGGTTTTATCTCTTTTCAATTCCCTTGTCCCCTTCTTACTATTGATTCTCTTCCTTCAATGTGAACAAAATAGGATTGGATTGATGGACAGAATCCTTTCGACATGGTCTTCTCTCTCTTTCCTATTGCTATTGGGATCCCTTTCATATTCATATTCAATAAATAGATTGCCTCTATCCATTTCTCCCTCTCTACTTCAAAGGGCGGGGAGGTAGGAAGGAGGGCCCGGCCCGTACTCTAGAGCTAGTTTGACTTAGTGTACAGGACAGTGGTATGCGTGTCAGGGGAAAAAATCCATAAAGGTTTTTGGCTCGCAATAAAGCTAGGGTCCTGATCGAGCAACTAGGAATCCTATCTATCCACCTCTCCAGACACAATATCTTGAGTACCTATGATGGTGACCACATCTGCTGGCATGTGATGTTTGGACATAGAATCGAGTCCTTGTGAATGGGCAGAGCCGGGTGCTCTTATTTTACGACGGTAGGGACGATTGCTTCCATTA